GCTAACCCTACAACTGCAATAGATATTGAAAGAGTCAATATTCGCCCGCGAGAGGAAGCTTTATTTTATTGAATTGCTAAATTTTGGTCAATCCGATAGGATAAAGGGAAAAACAAAATACAAATTCGTTCTAACGCTCTATTCGAAATAGAAAAAATGAAAACCCCACACATTATATTATATATATATATATATATACATTGTCTATATAGAATATATATATAGAATAGAATATATTTCTATTTTCACTATTTTAAATAATGAAATATAAATAATCAAATAAATGAAATAAAAAATGGAAATTATAGAATTCAAAAAGAAAATTGGAAAAGAAAAAATTTTTGAATACCTTCATTCGTGAGGAGCTGGATGAGAAGAAACTCTCATGTCCGGTTCTGTAGTAGAGATAGAATTGTTAGAAACAACCATCAACTATAACCCCAAAAGAACCAGATTCCGTAAACAACATAGAGGAAGAATGAAAGGAATATCTTATCGAGGTAATCGGATTTGTTTTGGTAAATATGCTCTTCGTGCACTTGAACCCGCCTGGATCACATATAAACAAATAGAAGCAGGACGACGAGCAATGGCACGAAATGCACGTCGGGGTGGAAAAATATGGGTACGCATATTTCCAGACAAACCAGTTACAGTAAAACCGACAGAAACACGTATGGGTTCGGGTAAAGGATCCCCCGAATATTGGGTAGCTGTCGTTAAACCCGGCCGAATACTTTATGAAATGAGCGGAGTAGCCGAAAATATAGCCCAAAAAGCCATCTCAATAGCGGCGTCTAAAATGCCTATAAGAACTCAATTCATTATTTCGGGCTCGGAATGTAGAACTAAAGAAACAAGATCTTTGCGATGAAAAAAGAATCGAAGATTTCTTTTTAGAGCTCTGGACAAACAATATTTCTTTTTTTTCTTCGCCCTTTGCGGAAGGGATTCCAAAAAAAAAAATGATATGATTCAACCTCAGACCCATTTGAATGTAGCGGACAATAGCGGGGCTCGAGAATTGATGTGTATTCGAATCATAGGAACTAGCAATCGCCGATATGCTCATATTGGTGACGTTATTGTTGCTGTGATCAAAGAAGCAGTACCCAATATGCCCTTAGAAAGATCCGAAGTGATCAGAGCTGTAATTGTACGTACCTGTAAAGAACTCAAACGTGAAAACGGTATGATAATAAGATATGATAACAATGCTGCGGTTGTCATTGATCAAGAAGGAAATCCAAAAGGAACTCGAATTTTTGGTGCGATCGCACGGGAATTGAGACAGTTCCATTTTACTAAAATAGTTTCATTAGCTCCTGAGGTATTATAAGAGAAGACCCCACCATAGTTATTTATTATAGGACATTTGAATAAATTTGAATAAAATAGATTCAATTAATTAGTAGATTGTGTCTGACGCATATACCCGTATTTATATTTATTTATATTTGTTTCTTTTTCTTTCATTTCATAAATACAAAAAAAACATGTTGATTATATCCAAATTCGGGGGTACCAATAAATTTAGTTCATCATGGGCAGTGACACTATTTCTGATATAATAACCTCCATACGAAATGCTGACATAGATAGAAAGGGAACGGTTCGCATAGCATCTACTAACATCGTCGAAAACATTGTTAAAATACTTCTACGAGAGGGCTTTATCGAAAACGTGAGGAAACATCGGGAAAGCAACAAATATTTTTTGGTTTCAACCCTGCGACATAGAAGGAATAGGAAAGAACCATATAGAAAAAATATTTTAAATTTAAAACGAGTCAGTCGCCCTGGTCTACGAATCTATTCTAACTATCAAAAAATTCCTCGAATTTTAGGGGGGACGGGGATTGTAATTCTTTCTACTTCTCGAGGTATAATGACAGACCGAGAGGCTCGGCTAGAAGCAATTGGCGGAGAAATGTTGTGTTATATATGGTAATTTTGATAATCCTTCTGATATCCGAATTGAATACGGAACTTCCTATATTGTGAAAAAAAAGAGAAAGGATAGGTTGTTTAATATCATTCCTCCTCCATTATCCATTAGTTGATACTTTAAGGGGTTTTACTTGTAATGAAAGAACAAAAATGGATTCAGGAGGGTTTAATCACTGAATCACTTCCTAATGGTATGTTCCGGGTTCGTTTAGATAATGAAGATCTGATTCTAGGTTATGTTTCAGGAAAGATCCGACGTAGTTTTATACGAATACTACCCGGAGATAGAGTCAAAATTGAAAGAAATCGTTATGATTCAACCAGAGGACGTATAATTTATAGACTACGCAACAAGGATTCGAATGATTAGGTGGTTTTTTCTTTCAACTTCAGTATTCCTTTCATGGGATACAATCCGAGGTTCAAAATTTCAAGAAACTTATTTTCTCCCAAACAAAAAAGTAGATTCGGAATTAAGGCAAGGAATAACAAATATGAAAATAAGTGCCTCTGTTCGTAAAATTTGTGAAAAATGTCGAATGATCCGTAG